AACCCAAGGTCATCATTCTCTTTGGTTTGCACAACCAAAAAATTATTCAAAGGATCTACAAGAAGATCAAAAAATACGAGATTGTATCAAAAATTATGTGCAAAATAATATGAAAATATCCTCTAATGTAGAGGGAATTGCACGTATAGAGATTCAAAAAAGAATCGATTTGATTCAGGTCATAATCTATATGGGATTCCCCAAGTTATTAATAGAAGACAGGACTCGAAGAATCGAAGAATTACAGACGCATGTACAAAAAGAACTCAATTGTGTAAACCGAAAACTCAACATTGCTATTACAAGAATTGCAAATCCTTACGGGCACCCCAATATTCTTGCAGAATTTATAGCCGGACAATTAAAGAATAGAGTTTCATTTCGCAAAGCAATGAAAAAAGCTATTGAATTAACTGAACAGGCAGGTACAAAAGGGATTCAAGTACAAATTGCAGGGCGTATCGACGGAAAAGAAATTGCACGTGTTGAATGGATCCGAGAAGGTAGAGTTCCTCTACAAACCATTCGAGCTAAAATTGATTATTGTTCCTATGCAGTTCGAACTATCTATGGGGTATTAGGCATCAAAATTTGGATATTTGTAGACGAGGAATAATAAGAACTTACTTGACTTATATTTAGTTATATCTGGTGATAAAACAAAAAATGGCAAACTCTTTCATTCTTTTTCTGGTAAATAATAAAAAAAAAAAAAGAACAATTCTATAAGGTTGAATAAAAATTCGATTAATCATTTGATATAATTGCTATGCTTAGTGTGTGACTCGTTGGTTTTTTTAGGGTTGGGATTCAAAAAAATGGACAGCCCATAGTACAAACTGATAACTATAGAACTAATAACCAACTCATCACTTCGTGTTATCTGGATAGAAAGAACCAGTCAAGATATGATATATAAGTCATATCATTGTAGCAACTGAAATCTTTTTTACATAAACAAAAAAAAAAAAAACAATCTGATTATGGGTTGTAAAGCAATATATTATGGGTTGTAAAGCAATATAAAGTATACAGATAAATGGAAGGGTGAGAGAAAGATAGAAAAAGAATATTAATGATATATAATTCCAATATGTAAGGTCTATGAGTCATCTCATATAAAGGGAATGTAATAAAGCATCAATACTGATTGATCCATAATTAGACAAATCCGTGCATAGAACAAAAAATCAAGAGCCCCGAGCCAATAAAGACTGAGAAGGTTGACTCAAGAATAAATTTAATTGGAGGCTCCGTTGTAAAATTCAGACCTAATCATTAATCGAGAAGTGGTGGGAACGACAGAACCTGTGAATGCATAAGATTCTATTGAAAACGAATCCTAATGATTCATTGAGTAGGATGGCGGAACGAACCAGAAACCTATTCATTTATTCTGAGAGGTCATGTCATAGACTAATCTTACAACTGAATGTTGAAAGAGTAAATATTATGTTGAAAGAGTAAATATTCGCCCGCGAATTTTTTTTTATTTCTAAATTTTAGTCGATTCGAAATAAAAGGAAAAACAAAATAAAGATTCATTATAGCGTTCTACCAAAACGACATTATCTATAAATAGAATACGTGTTAAATTCTATATTAAACCACAAAAAATTTCTAATTTATAATCGATTAGATCAAATTTCAAAGAATCCCACGATTCCATATATTATTAACCGTGTATTTTTTTTTGTTTAATTATTTTTAATTGTTTAATTCGCGAGGAGCTGGATGAGAAGAAACTCTCGTGTCCGGTTCTGTAGTAGAGATGGATGGAATTGCTAAACAACCATCAACTATAACCCCAAAAGAACCAGATTCCGTAAACAACACAGAGGAAGAATGAAAGGAATATCTTATCGAGGTAATCGTATTTGCTTCGGTAGATATGCTCTTCAAGCGCTTGAACCCGCTTGGATCACATCTAGACAAATAGAAGCAGGGCGGCGAGCAATGACACGAAATGCACGCCGCGGTGGAAAAATATGGGTACGCATATTTCCAGACAAACCTGTTACAGTAAGACCTACAGAAACACGTATGGGTTCGGGGAAAGGATCTCCCGAATATTGGGTAGCTGTCGTTAAACCCGGTAGAATACTTTATGAAATGAGCGGAGTAGCAGAAAATATAGCTAGAAGGGCTATTTCAATAGCGGCATCTAAAATGCCTATACGAACTCAATTCATTCTTTCTGGATAGGAATGTAGAAACAAACGAAAGGGGTTTTTGGGATGAAAAAAAAAACAATTGCAGGTTTCTTTTTTTGTTTTGAACAAATAATATTTCTTTTTTTTTATTTATACCTTTGCATTGAAAAAGAAAAAACCGATAAAAAAAAATGATATGATTCAACCTCAAACCCATTTGAATGTAGCGGATAACAGCGGGGCCCGAGAATTGATGTGTATTCGAATCATAGGAGCTAGTAATCGACGATATGCTCATATTGGTGACATTATTGTTGCTGTAATCAAGGAAGCAGTACCAAATACACCTCTAGAAAGATCAGAAGTGGTCCGAGCTGTCATTGTACGTACTTGTAAAGAACTCAAACGCGACAACGGTATGATAATACGATATGATGACAACGCTGCGGTTGTTATTGATCAAGAAGGAAATCCAAAAGGAACCCGAATTTTCGGCGCGATCGCCCGGGAATTAAGACAGTTAAATTTCACTAAAATAGTTTCATTAGCACCTGAAGTATTATAGGGGAAGACCTTAATATAGTATTTGAATGAAATTGATTAAATTTATTTAATTAATTAGTAAATTAATTAATTAGTAAATTGTTTATCTATCACGTATATATCTTTAATAATTCATAAATATAAAAAAAAAAAAGAATTCATAAATATTAAAAAATTCAGAAAAAAAGAAAAAGAGCATGTTGATTATATCAAAATTCGGGGGAAACAAAAATCTTAGTTTATCATGAGTAAAGACACTATTGCTGACATAATAACCTCTATACGAAATGCTGACATGAATAAAAAAAGAACAGTTCGAATACCATCTACTAACATCACTGAAAATATTGTTAAAATCCTTTTACAAGAGGGTTTTATTGAAAACGTGAGAAAACATCAAGAAAGCAATAAATATTTTTTGGTTTTAACCCTACGACATAGAAGAAATAGGAAAGGACCATATAGAACTGTTTTAAATTTAAAACGGATCAGTCGACCCGGTCTACGAATATATTCTAACTATCAACGAATTCCTAGAATTTTAGGCGGAATGGGGGTTGTAATTCTTTCTACTTCTCGAGGTATAATGACAGACCGAAAGGCTCGACTAGAAGGAATCGGCGGAGAAGTTTTGTGTTATATATGGTAATCTTTCTAATAGCCGACACGGTCATATTTGTGAAAAAAGAGAAAGGACAAGTTTATAATATTATCCCTCTTACATTAGTTGATACTTCAAAGCGGTTTTACCTGGAATGAAACAACAAAAATGGATTCATGAGGGTTTAATTACTGAACAACTTACCGATGGTATGTATCTTCCGGATTCGTTTAGATAACAAAAAAATTATTCTGGTTTTTGTTTCGTAAAGGATTTCATGTAGTTTTATACGTATACTACCAGGAAATAGACTAAAAATTGAGGTAAGTCCTTATGATTCAACCAAAGGGCGTATAATTTAGAGACTCCAAAGCAAAGACTTGAATGATTAGGCGGTTTTTTCAATTTCAACATTCTTTCGTGAGGATACAATTCGAAATTCAAAATTTCAAGAAACTTATTTTCTTCCAATTAAGTAGATTCGGAATTAAAAAAAGGAATGACAAATATGAAAATAAGGGCCTCCGTTCGTAAAATTTGTGAAAAATGTCGATTGATCCGTAGGCGGGGACGAATTATAGTAATTTGTTCTAACCCGAGACATAAACAAAGACAAGGATAATCTTTCTAAAACAAAAAGACTCTCGAAATCTAAAGGACCCGATGTACAGATGTACAAATAAATAAATAAAATAAATTAAGTAAAAAAAAAAAAAAAAAAAAGAATAAGGATCTGTTTTGACATGAAATGGATATATCCATATATCTCTGACTTATATTTATGAGATGATAAAATATGGCAAAACCTATACCAAAAATTGGTTCGCGTAGAAATAGACGTATTGGTTCACGTAAGAATACACGTAGAATCCCCAAGGGAGTTATTCATGTTCAAGCAAGTTTCAACAATACCATTGTGACTGTTACAGATGTACGGGGTCGAGTAATTTCTTGGTCCTCTGCCGGGGCTTGTGGATTCAAGGGTACAAGAAGGGGTACACCATTTGCCGCTCAAACCGCAGCAGGAAATGCTATTCGGACAGTAGTGGATCAAGGTATGCAACGAGCAGAAGTTATGATAAAAGGCCCGGGTCTCGGAAGAGATGCGGCATTAAGAGCTATTCGTAGAAGTGGTATACTATTAAGTTTCATACGGGATGTAACTCCTATGCCACATAATGGCTGTAGGCCTCCTAAAAAAAGACGTGTGTAAAAATAAACATTGAAGAGATTTCAAGAGAAATAAATAATTCAATGATTTGATCAAATAATATACTATGGTTCGAGAGAAAGTAACAGTATCTACTCGGACACTACAGTGGAAGTGTGTTGAATCAAGAGCAGACAGTAAGCGTCTTTATTATGGACGCTTTATTCTGGCCCCACTTATGAAAGGTCAAGCCGATACAATAGGCATTGCAATGCGAAGAGCTTTGCTCGGAGAAATAGAAGGTACATGTATCACACGCGCAAAATCTGAGAAAATACCACATGAATATTCTACCATAGTAGGTATTCAAGAATCCGTACATGAAATTTTAATGAGTTTGAAAGAAATTGTCTTGAAAAGTAATCTGTATGGAACTCGTAACGCGTCTATTTGTGTCAAGGGTCCTGGATATGTAACTGCTCAAGACATTATCTTACCACCTTCTGTGGAAATTGTTGATAATACACAGTATATAGCTAACCTAACAGAACCA